TTAGAATTTGATAGTGGGTGTTATAAGAACATTGGAGAAATAAGAACACCTTGGTTTGTCGATTAATAATAGGAATTGTATATATAGAGTATTATAGAATATTTCTGTTATGTCCCAGGACAAAAAATTTGTGAATAATGAGACATGAGGAGGACTACTATGTCACTACAGGTGGACTACTCCTAATACGTGCAATTAGTCATTTTGCTAATCAATAAATGTTCAACTTCCTAACTTAACTATAAGTCAGAATAATCAGAATTCGTTATAATGGTGGTTATCCTTTTCTTTTTAGAAAAAATAATAGAGATATTTTCCGCTGAAAAACGAAGGCTAAAACTTGAGTTTAGTGGAAAAAAAGCCCTTTATCGGATTTGAACCGATGACTTACGCCTTACCATGGCGTTACTCTACCACTGAGTTAAAAGGGCCGTTTTATTCAATTCATGAATTAGCCGTTTTTTTTCCATTATGAGTCTACTGCATATATGTATATACGTACTATATGTACATAATATATACGTATATGCATAGGAGTTCATTCAGGAACAATAAATTGGATTTACTCCAAAAGTAGATAAGATTATTATTTTGAATTTTTGAAAAAAAAATTCCAAAAAATCTTTCCTACTTTTATGTTATGATTTTTTGGATCTAGTCATACCATTAGACTATATTGACAATTCCAAAAAACTGCTCATACTATCATCATAGTATGATGATGGTCGGGCGTATATGCCCCTATCGTCTAGTGGTTCAGGACATCTCTCTTTCAAGGAGGCAGCGGGGATTCGACTTCCCCTGGGGGTAGGGTACTATGAAAGGAAGTTGATCATAGATTATCGATAAGCCTAGAATGAATTCTTCCTGGGTCGATGCCCGAGTGGTTAATGGGGACGGACTGTAAATTCGTTGGCAATATGTCTACGCTGGTTCAAATCCAGCTCGGCCCAATAATTCACCGCTCCATGAATATGATATAACCAATTTGTCTTCCATAAAAGGAAATGCCTAATCCGTAGAAATAAAGAGAAAGGATCAATTTTTTTTCTCTATCCCTATTTTTCTCTTTCTGATCTTTCTAAGGATCTAATTCATGATACTTTACTTAATTAAGTAAAGTATCATGAAAAGCAAACAAAAAAGTTTAGTTCTTTTTTCTCATTGAAAGATTGATTATCCACTTTTGGCCGTAAAATAATTATTGGTTACTAGTAATCCGTGTCACTCTCGCTATAGCCCATATTATATGTGGATATGATATCAGTATATCATTCCTGTCTTTCTTACAATACGACGACTAGGACTAGAATGTTCTTATGATTACATTAAGAATATGTATGCCATACACCTCGCTGGGATTGTAGTTCAATTGGTCAGAGCACCGCCCTGTCAAGGCGGAAGCTGCGGGTTCGAGCCCCGTCAGTCCCGAACTAGGATCCGGTGAATTTATCAATTCATCTCTCTCTTTTCACGGAAAAGGGGGACAGGAAGCAAGATCTAATCCCCAGTGGGGATCCTTATTTCTTTTGTTTTTTATTTCGCATTTATCATCACACAAATATGGATATGGGAATTTCAAATCTTTCCACTACTCCCGATTGATAAAGGAGAGACATATCATATGTACATTAGTACAATCGGTGGTATTACTATATTCAGTATTTTAAGAGATACCATCCTCGTCTTACTTTCTTTTTCGATTGTTCTTGATCAATGAAATGGAGTAGAGTGATCCTATTTTACCGGGAGTACATACAAAAATGGTATTCGTTTATTGTACGATGGACAATGAACTTAACATAATTACCTCGACAGAGTACTTTTCAGGTTAAACCACACCTTTTCTAGTTCTGACTTTGTTTGTGTATCCTCAATGACTAATTGTAAACAATCTATCTCATTCTCATTCAAATTGCAGACATCGTTTTTGATGTATGCATTCCAGTACAAATAAATACAAGAAAGAGGATACTAATAAAATAAAAGAAAAGACCGAGCAAGGACCCTTTTCAGTAAATTTGTTGGAATATTTGATCTTTTTTATTTAATCCCTTTTTTTCCATCTCACCTCGTTTGGGTCTGTGTGTGACCCATAGAATACCGGTCATATAATACCTCATAATTGTAAGTATAATACACAGGAAGGAGAGTTGTATAAGATAAGGAAGACAGTAGGTTATAGAAAAGAAAAAGTGGAAGAGGATGAAAAATCCAATGGGATTCCTGATCCAATAAAAAATCCCATTTCGTAATTAGTATGGATAAAGGATCTTCCCATGTTATACTATTCAATTCTCGACGATGAATCGATTTGATAGATCAGATATTGTTATTCATAATATTGATCCTATTCAGTATCATCAGGATCAATTCATCCCAATGAATTTACAGGAGTTAAATTTCTCATCTCTATGGGATTACATCCCGAGTTATTGCGAAGAAAAAAAATAAATAATGAAATTATGGAAGTCAATATTCTCGCATTTATTGCTACTGCACTGTTCATTCTAGTTCCTACTGCTTTTTTACTTATTATCTACGTAAAAACAGTCAGTCAAAATGATTAATTTGAATCTGAATTATTAGTTCTTATCAATCCTTTTTTCAATGATTGAAGAAATGAAAGAAAGGGATTAAAAGAAAATTCCAAGTCTTAAATGAAATGCTCCGGTTGGAATCATAAAATGTGGTAGAAAGGACTATATATAGTCCTTTCTACCACATTTTAGAGTATTTTATATTATCTAATATTGTATACAATGATATTATCATATAAAGTTGTATTGTATACAGATATAGACTTTATCTAAATGGAGGGTTTATATAGATCAATTTACAATATGTATGTATATGATGTATTAGATGTACATCTAATCTAAATAGTAGACTAGTACATCGAAATAGCAGTCTAATTCTATTTTTTTTTTTCGCTACATCCACTCGATTTCGATCAACCCAAAATAATCGAAGGCCAATTCTTCTAATTCCTAGGTTTCTTATAATTTTATATATAGGTTCCGGTATCCATCAAAAGAATCAATAGAGGAAGAATAGTATAGGAATATACTATAGCAAAAGAAAACAAAACCAAGGAATTTTTTTGATTTCCCATCCCAAGAAGTCATTGATTGAGCCATTAACAGATCATTTACGAAGTTCTATGGTAACTTCTTCAGATTTTGAAAGGAAGTAGATTAGTAAAGGGGACTCGGACCATTTTTCATGCTTAAACATGACATGAGATGAGTCAAAAAAGCATAAAAAAATCTCTAGGAGTCTAAAATGTTAAATGTATGATATGTGGTGGATCACTCAGCGGAAGAAAGATCTAATTTTATTATGTGTAGAACCTCTTTGGACAACCACTAGTCACTTCCAGTATAAAGTAAGTATCGTCGTAATCTAATAGCAGAACGATTTGTTCTTAGAACAGTGAAAGTAAAGAAAGAGAGAAACAAATAAAGAAAAAACTAGGGATTGGTTTTTTCTCATTGTAATATCCATAATTCTGGTAAGAACAGGTTTATCCAAACAGAATATTTAGGAGGAATTCGGTTGGAAAAAATTTCCTATCATGCGTAGATTTGAGTTTTGAAATACAACTAAACTATAGTAATCATTCGTTGTTTGATCGAATGGTTATTATTCATTATTGTCTTTCCAGTATAATTTTGAAAGAAAGACAAGCTTTTTAAAAATAAAGCTTCGAAAAACGATCAATGCAAAACGATCAATTAAACAATTGATACAATTCGATTACTCAATCGATTACTCAATCGATTACTCAATCAATTATTAATATACCTAGAGTCCACTCCTTCCCCATACTACGAGTGAAAGGGAAAATGTAAAGACTACCATTAAAGCAGCCCAAGCGAGACTTACTATATCCATGTGAATTATATCTCCTATTTCTATGAAGGAATTATTCCATTATTGATCAATAATCATAGTAGAATCAATGGCGCAGAGTCAAAATAGGATTCTGACTTAAGGCTATTGATGAACCAATTCAATGAATCCACTCGTAACAGATTCTTTATAGGATTTCTGGTAGAATTGGGAAGTATTAAGTAAAAATATGATACACACACCTTTTCCTTGCAAATTGCAAAGGAATGCTCCTAATGGAACATGTGGGAATAGTAAGACCTATTGTTTGTTTTGTTACCTTTCTTTCATAAGCAAAAAGAAAAAAAAATATACCATCAAGATAGATAACTATCTATTGGATACCTACATTTCCTATTTGATCTAAGCCTTACTGTCTTTCTTTCTGTGAAAGAATGGGGAGACATCACTACCATTATTACATACATTTTTTTTGTAATCCCCTTACACGACCAAAGAAATCTTTTTTTTTTTTTTTTTTTTACTTTGACTTTTACTCTGTTATTCTATAAGATAAGAGCCGACCAACCATCCTGATTGAATGTTTGAGTACTCGGAGTCTCTCGTAAGTATGGATACAAAGTATCTTCAGTCCTTTCCACAGCTCCTAAATTGATTTCCCATCAGCCTATCCAATCTAATTCCAGACAGAGTCAGTAGACCCTACGTTAGTGTAGGTAGTGTAAGATAATTAGGAAGTCTTGATAGTCTTTCGTATAATCTTTTCTTCAATCCTAGGAGCAAAAATGGAATGTCCTTTAGGAACCTTTGGATACCAAGATTTCTGACCTCTTACTTTCGTAGTTCTGGAATTAATAAGTAAGCCTTACCTCATCCCTATTGGTATATCTGTTTGGGCCGCTACCCAGAACCCAAACAGAGCCAGATTTTGAGAAAACAACTTACAGTCTTTTATAGAACTATGTATTCTATAAATCAAGTATCGACAAGCCCCGTCCTTTGCCTTTGCTTATGCAGGTCAAGAATTTGTCGAGTTCTATTCTATCAGTAGAATAAGAAATTCTAAGTATTTTGTTGATCAGGCGACACCCAGATTTGAACTGGGGATAAAGGATTTGCAGTCCCCTGCCTTACCGCTTGGCCAT